CTAAATCTAAATCTATTAATTATTTCCAATTATTTCCTGATAGCTTAAAGGTAGAGCGTATGGCTGTTAACCATTAGGTTGTAGGTTCGAGTCCTACTCAGGAAGTTTTGGGCAATTAACTCAATTGGTAGAGTATTTCGTTTACACCGAAAAAGTTAATGGTTCAAATCCATTATTGCTCATCAACTCACATAAAGTGTTTGTAGCTTAGTTAGGATAAAGCGTTAAACTACGAATTTAAAGATTGAAAGTTCGATTCTTTCCAAACACATAATTAAATTTTAGAGTGTATAGCTTAGTTTGGTAAAGCAATAAACTTTTAATTTATGGATCTTAGGTTCAAATCCTAATACACTCAATCATGTATTCACATCTTATATATTTTTATTATCAAGAATTAATTTTTAGGTTGTTTTATATTTTTATAAGTTTTTGTTTATGCTTAATAGTTAATAGTTTTAATATATATAATATATTATTTTTTGAAACTTATCCATCTCTGAAATTTTCGCCTCAAAAATTTATTGTAACGGATGTCATGGATTTGTTTGATGTAATTTACATTTTGTTTTTTTCAAAATCTTTTTTATTCATTTTCCCTTACGCAATGTTTCAATTGTATAAATTTAATAGTTCTAATTGATATATATATCAATGGGTATTTTTTAAAAAGTCATTAAAATTAGCTTTTTTATTTTCTTTAGCAGTTTTAATTTTTATACACATAGGCCTACTCCCTTCTATATTGCAATTTTTAACAAAATTAGAGACTAATATGGATCCTACGATAAATATTTTTGTAGAATTTCGTCTTATAAATTACGTAAAGTGAGTATTAACATTTCGTTATTTTATAAGTTCATTAAGTTTTATAAGTTTTTTAATATTCTTTCAAATTTGATTTTTATTAAGCACCGAATGGGTGTACTTTTTTACTAAATATTATCGTAAAATATTTATATTTAGTGCACTATTTATTTTATATTTGGTTACCCCCCCCGATGGGTTTTCACAAATCTTTTTTATAATCTTTACTTTTGTAATATTTGAAATCGTTTTTTTATTTGTTTGTTATAAATTATCGAATATTAATTAACTTTAGATCATGCCCACAATTAATCAATTATTAAAAATATCAAGAACTAAACAAACCAAAAAATCAAAAGCAATAGCCTTAAGAAATTGCCCTCAAAAAAAGGGTGTCTGTTTGAAAGTATTTACGATGAATCCTAAGAAACCAAATTCTGCAGAACGAAAAGTTGCAAAAGTGCAATTAAGTACAGGTAAATTTGTTATAGGTCATATTCCTGGTGAAGGACATGTATTACAGGAACATTCGCTAGTGTTGGTGCGAGGAGGACGTGCTAAAGATTTACCAGGAGTCAATTATCGTTTCGTTAGAGGTCTTTTTGATTTAAATGGAGTTAATCAAAGAAAAAAGGGTCGTTCTAAATATGGTAGTAAAAAAAAATAGCTCCTATCGTTTAAAGGTTTTAGGACAATGCTTTTTCGTAGCATAAATGTGGGTTCGAATCCCACTAGGAGTATAAATTACACGGGATAGAGTAATTAGGTTAACTCATTAGACTCATGATCTAAAGTTATAGGTTCAAGTCCTATTCCCGTATTTATGATATCTTATTATGAAAAAAGAAATTTATAGAACAAAAAGTCGTAGAACTAAAAAAAGGGAATTTTATAAACAAAATATAAATCATATCAAGGTATTATCTGGAAAATATAGTTTATTTAATTTTTTTGTAAAAAAACAAAATATTAGGTTAAATAAAAAAATTTTATCAGAGTTATTTATCACAGAAGTTGGTAGTACATTCAGTTTAATGCATTGGAATTTTTGTTATTTAGTAGTTTAAAAATGGGGTAGTCAGAAAGTTATTTGTAATAAAAATTTATATTCTTAATTTAAAAAGAGTTTGATCCTGGCTCAGAATAAACGTTAATGATCAGGTTAACACATGCAAATTAAATTAATTTAATCATTTTAAATTAATAGTGAACGGGTGAGTAAGATATAGAAATTAACCTCAAAATATTATTTAATATATGAAAAGATTTTTATCGATTTGAGAAAAGTCTATATAGGATTAAGTTGTTGGTGTAGTAAAATTATACCAAGCTGACGATCCTTAGTTGGTCTGTGAAGATGAACAACCACATTGGAATTGAGATACGGTCCAAACTTCGTAAGAAGGCAGCAGTGAGGAATTTTGGGCAATGAGCGGAAGCTTGACCCAGCTAGATTATGTATGTGAAGAAAACTTTTAGTTTTAAAACATTAAAATAAAAAAATAATGATTTATTAAAAAAAAAGTCCTGGCTAATTTCGTGCCAGCAGCCGCGGTAAAACGAGAAGGGCAAACGTTATTCGGATTTATTGGGCGTAAAGTATATGTAGGTGGAAAATTAACTTTTAGCTAAAAATTCAAATTTCATTTTTTTAGAGGCTGAAAAACTGATTTTCTAGAGTTCAAAAGAAGATTATGGAATTTTAAATGTAACAGTAAAATGTTTTGATATTTAAAGGAACCTCTATAGTGTAAACAATAATCTAGGATGAAACTGACACTGAGATATTAAAGCATGGGTAGCAAAAGGGATTAGATACCCCTGTAGTCCATGCCCTGAACGATGAGTGTTGATTTTTGGTTATTCAGAGATAAAGTTAACACATTAAACACTCCGCCTGGGAACTACGATCGCAAGATTAAAACTCAAAGGAATTGACGGGAACCTACACAAGTAGTGGAGCATGTGGTTTAAATCGATAATACGCGCGAAATCTTACCAATTTTTGAATACTTATAGTACAGGTGTTGCATGGCTGTCGTCAGTCCGTGCTGTGAAGCGTTTGGTTCATTCCAATAAACGGACAAAACTCTTATGTATTTTTGAATACAAACTGTTAAAGATATATTAAAGGAAGGAAAGAATGACGTCAAGTCCTCATGACCCTAATAAATTGGGCTACTCTCATGTGCTACAATAGTTTATTCAAAGAGAAGCAAAAATGCGAATTTAAGCAAACCTTAATAAAATATACTATGTTCAGATTATTTTCTGCAACTCGAAAATATGAAGATGGAATTACTAGTAATCGTAAATTAGAATGTCACGGTGAATAAGTTCTTAGGTTTTGTACACACCGCCCGTCACGCTATGGGAATTCGTTTTATCTGAAAATCTTATTAGGTTAAGATTTATGATAAAAGCAGGACTGAAGTGAAGTCGTAACAAGGTAGCCGTAGGGGAACCTGTGGCTGGAAAATTTAAACAATTCTACTATCCCATAATAAAAAAATAATATTATGCTAACTTATATTAATAGTACAAATACTTCTACCCTATTATTTTTAATCAGTGTATTAGGTATATTTTTAAATCAGAAAAATATATTAGTTATGTTAATGTCTTTAGAAATGATGTTTTTAGCGGTAAGTTTTAATTTAATTTTTGCATCAATTCATTTAGATGATATTACAGGGCAAGTTTTCTCTTTATTGATTCTAACAGTTGCAGCCGCAGAATCTTCTATAGGATTAGCTATTTTAGTAATTTATTATCGTATCCGAAGTGTTATTATTGTGGAATTAATGAATTTGATGAAAGGTTAGAATTTTGGTTAAGGGATTTAAAAATTTTTATAACGAGCACTTAATGAAAATCTTGGCAAAAAATTTAGGACGTCTCGCTACGAAAAGTTATAATGAGGCATTGGCCTGTGATTTATAAATTTCCATATCAGAGTAAACTCAAAATTAATTTATTAAAAAATAATGTGAACTGAATCATCTAAGTAACATTAAAAATAAATCAAACGAGATATCGTGATTAATGGTGAATGAAAACGAACAAAAGCTTATAAATAAGCTTTTATTTATAAGTCATAGAAGGTATTAGTCCTGTAATAAATAAAAGCTTTTAGAACCCCATTTAAGTAACACGAACTTAATTTGTGTGAATATAGGAGAACCACCTTCTAAGCTTATAATATTTTTTGACCTATAGTGAATGAGTACCGTGAGGGAAAGATAAAAATTTTCGAATAGAATTACTTAAGTTAAGTGTTTATAACTTTTCGAAGTTTCTTAACGACGAAGTGCCTTTTGCATAATGAGTCAGCAAGTTAATACATATAGCAAGTTTAAATATTAATATGTAGGCATCCAAAGTAATATGTATTATACCTGAAACCAAGTGATCTAGTTGTGAGCAGGTTAAAAATACTTTAAACCGTTTTTGAGGACCGTACTCGTATATGTAGCAAAATATAGAGATGACTTGTAACTAGGAGCGAAAGACTAATCAAACTTGGATATAGCCGGTTTTTCACGAAATGTATTTTAGTACTACGTTAATTGTTTTACACTTGGGTTAGAGTACAAAAAAGATCAAGGGATGTAAAAGTTTACTGAATCTATTTTAACTCCGAATAAAAGTATTCAAAAATTAGCAGACAGTCTATAAGCGATAAGGTTTATGGACAAAAGGAAAACAATCCAGATCGCATATTAAGATTTCTAAATTAAAACTTAGGGAAAAAGATCAAAAAAAGTTCAAATACTATAATTTGTTAGGCTTAGAAGCAGCCTTTCATTAGAGAAAGCGTTTTAGCTCATTATTTATTCTTTTTTTGATTTAAGATTTATGGAAACTTTAAGTTTTATATCGAAATAGCGAATTAATTAAATTTAATGGTAGTGAAACGTTCTATAATTATTTTTTAATTGTAAAATTACGGAAATTTAAATAGAAATGCTAATGCTGACATGAGTAGCGAAAGTTATGTTAAAAAATCATAACCACCATGTGTTTAAGGGTTTTAATGTAATTTCAAATCCATTAAGTTAGTCGGGCCTTAAGAGGTGAATAAATATTGTACTCGATAGGAAATTAATTATTATTCTACTTTTTATATGTGTTAAAAACATGAAAAAAATAAATTTAGTAATTTTAAAAAGCAATAAGGTTAAAAAATTACCTTTGATTTATTTTCAGGAAAAAATTATAATATAATAAACCGTACTTAAACCGACGCAGGTAAATTTATTGAGAAAATTTAAGGTGTATGAAAAAATTGTATTGAAGGAACTCGGCAAATTGACTCTGTACGTTCGCAATAAAGAGGGCCAATAAAATGGTAGCATGTAAGAAGAAGTAACGACTGGTTATCAAAACCACAGGACTCTGCAAATTTGTAAAAAAAAGTATAGGGTCTGACGTCTGCCCAGTGCTTAAAAATAAAAATTTTAGGTATAAGCCTAAATTTTAAATCTAAGTAAACGGCGGTTCTAACTATAAGAATCCTTAGGTAGCGAAATTCCTTGGCGGGTAAATTCCGTCCTGCATGAATGACGAAACGATTGCTTCACTGTCTCCAATACAAATTCAGCGAAATTACAATATCTATGAAAATGTAGATTACTTGCAGTAAGACGGAAAGACCCTAGATCCTTTACTTTAATTTTAAATTGTAAAAAATTATTTACTGTATAGCATAAGTGGGAATGAAAAATTATAGCTAATGAAATACCACTCAGTATTTTTAATTTTTTACTAGACTTGCAAATAGTATTGTAAAGACAGTTTAAAAAAGAAAGTTTACTTGGGACGAGTACCTCCTAAAGAGTAACGGAGGTGTACGAAGGTAAATTACAATTATTTTTTTAAATAATGAAGAGTGTAATGGCATAAATTTGCTTGACAATAAGATTTATAAATCAAATTGGGACGCAAGTCAGTCATAGTGACCCGATATTTAAGTGTGGAATTAATATCGTTCAACAGATAAAAGGAACTCTAGGGATAACAGATTCATCGTGATTGAGAGTTCATATTGACTTCACGGTTTGATACCTCGATGTCGACTCATCTTATCCTGAAATTGAAGTAGATTTCAAGGGTCTAGTTGTTCGCTAGTGAAAAAGGTACGTGAGTTGGGTTCAGAACGTCGTGAGACAGTTCGGTCCCTATCTACTGTAAGAAATGAAAAATAAGAAGTGTGTTCCTAGTACGAGAGGACTGGAATATTTTAACCTATGGTTTAATGATTGTTATGCCAATAGCATAGTCAAGTAGCTAAGTTAATTTTCAATAAATGCTGAATGAATCAATTGCATTAAGTATACTTTTACATTTTTTAAGAATAGTCTAAAAGATTATTAGATTGATCGGTTTAAAAAAATTCTTTAGTAATAAATAAAGTTAATAAATACGAATTATTCAAAAAAATTAATTTAACTTAACCAAAAAAATAATTATGGCAAAAAAAATAAATCCTATAAGCCTTAGACTTGGTTTAACTCAAGTATGAGATTTTACTTTACAAAGTTATGGTAAATTGATTTCTTGACATATATTGTTATTATTAAAACAATTACAACTGAAGAAAGTAGTAGCTCAAATTTTTAATTTGAATAAATTTTTAGTTGGGGAACAAGAGTTTTGATATTATCATAATAAACTTTTTTTAAATATATATTTTACAGATCATATAGTTAAAAATCAAAAAAAATATTCTTTCATTTTTAAAAAAATAGCTTTATTAATTTTTGAATGGTTTTCATTAAAAGTTCAGTTACGTATTTTTAGAAAAACAAATTGAATTACGACTCCAAATTTGTTAATAAATTATGCAACTTATCTTTTAAAGCAACATAAAAACCCAAACAAGGTTTTGTGGCAATTATGTCAATTTTTAGAAAAAAATTTGAATTATACTAAAATAGTTCATTCTTCATGCGGTATACATTTAGTTAATCTAAAGGGGTTTAAAATCCGCTTAGTAGGGCGTTCTGATAACACGAAAACCCAGATGTCGAAAAGTATTCAGCAAGGTTTTGGATCTTTATCATTAATGTCTTTAAAAAGTAGAGTAGAATTTGCTAACACAGAACTTTATACAAAATTAGGTAGTTGTGGATTACAAATTTGGCTTTTTTATGAAATGAATTAACATAGTAAATATGATTAAAGAAAATAAAACACATAATAAATATCTATTAAAGTACAAACAAGCAAATCATATTTTAAGATATGGTCATTTTGGTATTAAATCAACTTCCTTTGGGAGGTTATCTGAAACACAATTCAATGCTTTACGATGATCTATATTAAAAAAATTGAAGTTGTTAACAAGTACAAAAAAAACTTTTCGTTTTTGAACTTTAGTAGTTACGAATTTAACATTAACTAAATTTAATTTAGAATCCAGAATGGGTAAAGGTAAAGGATCTATTTATACAAGGGCTTCGTATATTAGACCAGGTACAGTTTTATTTGAATTCGATAACATAACTGAGCAGCAAATGAGAAATCTTTTGCATTATATTTCAAAAAAAATTTCATTAAAAATTATGTTAGTTAAAAAACTTTAATAGGTGATAGCGGTGGGAGAGAAACTCAAAGGTTGAGTGTTAGTCTGTCGCACTAAAAGTTGCGGGTTCAAGTCCCGTCTCTCTCGGTTTAAAATTTGGGTTAACCAAGTTAAATTATATTTATATACTATAAACTATGCAAATTTCATTTAATCAGTGAGTTTCACGTTGAATATTTTCAACAAATCATAAAGATATTGGAACTTTATACTTAATTTTTGGTGCATTTTCAGGGGTATTAGGAGGTTGTATGTCAATGTTAATCCGTATGGAGTTAGCTCAACCAGGTAACCAATTACTTCTAGGGAATCATCAAATTTATAATGTTTTAATAACAGCACATGCTTTTTTAATGATTTTTTTTATGGTAATGCCAGTAATGATAGGAGGGTTTGGAAATTGATTGGTTCCTATTATGATAGGAAGTCCGGATATGGCATTTCCACGTTTAAATAATATTTCGTTTTGATTATTACCGCCTTCACTTTGTTTACTTTTAGCTTCAGCAATTGTAGAAGTTGGTGCAGGAACGGGTTGAACAGTTTATCCTCCTTTAAGCTCAATTCAGAGTCATTCGGGAGGAGCTGTTGACTTAGTAATATTTAGTTTACATATTTCGGGAGCTTCTTCTATTTTGGGAGCTATTAATTTCATTTCAACTATATTAAATATGCGTAATCCAGGACAAAGTATGTATCGTATACCGTTATTTGTTTGATCTATTTTTATAACGGCTTTTTTATTATTATTAGCCGTACCTGTTTTAGCGGGAGCTATTACAATGCTTTTAACAGACCGTAATTTTAACACTACATTTTTTGATCCTGCAGGAGGAGGAGATCCTGTATTATATCAACATCTTTTTTGATTTTTTGGACATCCTGAAGTTTATATTCTAATTCTCCCAGGATTTGGTATGGTTAGTCATATTGTTTCTACATTTTCTAGAAAACCTGTATTTGGATATATCGGTATGGTTTATGCTATGGTTTCCATTGGTGTGTTAGGGTTTATTGTTTGAGCGCATCATATGTATACTGTAGGTTTAGATGTTGATACTAGAGCATATTTTACAGCTGCAACTATGATTATAGCTGTACCAACAGGAATCAAGATTTTTAGTTGAATAGCTACAATGTGGGAAGGATCAATATATTTTAAAACGCCAATGTTATTTGCGACAGGTTTCATTTTTCTATTTACGATAGGAGGATTAACAGGTATCGTTTTAGCAAATTCGGGTTTAGATATTAGTTTACATGATACATATTATGTGGTTGCCCATTTTCATTATGTTTTATCTATGGGAGCCGTTTTTGCAATTTTTGCAGGTTTCTATTATTGATTTGGTAAAATTACAGGTGTACAATATCCGGAGCTTCTTGGAAAGATTCATTTTTGGTCAACTTTTATAGGGGTAAATCTTACGTTTATGCCTATGCATTTTTTAGGTTTAGCAGGAATGCCTAGAAGGATTCCAGATTACCCAGATGCTTATGCTGGGTGAAATTTGGTAGCATCTTATGGATCATATATAGCTTTATTTAGTACACTATTCTTTTTTTATTTAGTCTTTATATCTTTAACGTCAAAAAATCCTTGTGTAAATACACCTTGAGATTTTGAGCAATCAATTACTAAAGGTAATTCAACATTAGAATGAGTTGTAACTTCCCCTCCAGCATACCATACATTTGAGGAAATGCCTTTAATTTGTGAAACAGTAAAATAATATGTTAAATCATTTAAAATTAATTATCTGTCCATTTTTAACATTTTTTTTCAGTTCTTTTTTATTTAACGATACTCCTGAAAATTGGCAGTTGGGTTTTCAAGATCCAGCTACACCAATTATGGAGGGAATCATAAATTTACATCATGATTTGATGTATTTTATTTGTGTAATTTTTATTTTTGTTTCTTGAATGTTAAGCCGTACATTATACCTCTTTGAAAAAACTCAAAATATTATACCTTCTACATTAACTCATGGAACATTAATTGAAATTATTTGAACTGTTACTCCAGCATGTATTTTGTTGATTATAGCAATACCTTCTTTTTCACTTTTATACGCTATGGATGAAATAATCTCACCAGCAATAACCATAAAAACTTTAGGTCATCAATGATACTGAAGTTATGAATATTCAGATTATTTAAATGCAGATGGTGAATTTGTTATATATGATAGTTACATGATTCCTGAAGAAGATTTAGATTTGGGTCAATTAAGATTGCTTGAAGTAGATAACCGTATGGTAGTTCCTGTAAATACTCATATTCGTGTTATTGTGTCAGCTTCAGATGTCTTACATAGTTGAGCAATACCTTCACTAGGTACAAAATGTGATGCAATCCCAGGACGTTTGAACCAAACATCTATGTTTGTTAAAAGAGAAGGAGTTTATTATGGTCAATGTAGTGAAATTTGTGGAATTAATCATGGATTTATGCCTATTGTTGTAGAAGCAGTAAAACTACCTAATTATATTACTTGAATTTCAAACAAATTGAGTGAATAAAGTAAAATGCGTTTTTCATTATCACAATTAATTGTATTAATTTTAATTTTTTTCGTTTTATTTTCAACAAATCTTACAAAAACAAGGAAATTGCTAGAATTAGCAAATCAGTTTTTTAAAAAAGTCATTAAAAAAGATTAAAATATGATTCATTTATCTCAAATATCGAAGTCTATGCAAAGACATCCTTTTCATTTAGTTGACCCTAGCCCATGACCTTTTGTAACATCGATTTCAGCTCTTTCATGTGCTATAGGAGGAGTAATGTATATACATGCATATATCAATGGGGGTTTAGTTTTTTTGAGCGGTTTTTGTATGTTACTTACAACAATGTTTTTATGATGAAGAGATGTAGTTAGAGAGTCTACCTTTGAAGGTCATCATACAGGAATTGTTCAACGAGGATTACGCTATGGGGTAATTCTCTTCATAATATCTGAAGTTCTTTTCTTTTTTGCTTTCTTTTTTGCTTTTTTTCATAGCAGTTTAGCCCCCACAGTTGAAATTGGTTTAACTTGACCCCCAAAGGGAATAAGTGTGCTAAATCCATGAGAAATCCCATTTTTTAATACCTTAATATTATTACTTTCAGGGTGTACAGTTACTTGATGTCATCATGCTATAGTTGCTAATTTTAGAAATCAAGTAATTTTAAGTTTATCTTTAACAATAATATTAGCAATTATTTTTACATCTTTACAAGCTTATGAATACCAAATGGCTGATTTTAGATTATCAGATGGTATTTATGGATCTACATTCTATATGGCTACTGGTTTTCATGGTTTTCATGTTTTAATTGGTACAATTTCATTATTCATTTGTTTAGTACGTTTATTACAATATCAATTGACACAAGAGCATCATTTTGGGTTCGAATCTGCTGCATGATATTGACATTTTGTAGATGTTGTGTGGTTATTTTTATTTGTGTCTATTTATTGATGAGGAGGTGCATAAAAATGTTAAATATTAGTATCATAATTTTACTGCTACTTATTCTTATTTCAAAAAATATTATATTATTGAATGAAGAAACTTTAATTCTTTTATGTTTTACAACATTTTGTTGACTTGGTTTTAATAAGTTTAAAGATTCGTTTAGTAAAGATTTTCTTGATCGAACAAATAAAATTGAAAAAGATCTTAAAGATTCATTTAATTTAATCTTAACTTCACTAAATTCAAATTTACAATGGCAAAATATTTTTCAAAAATTATCAACTAAATTGAATTTATTAGAATCTTATTTAAAAAATTTGAATTTAAGAATAACGGAACAATTACCTTTAATACATTCTCACAGTGCCCAAAAAATATATTTAAAAAAACTTTTATTTACTAAAAAATTAGAACAACAAACAGGCAAAATAATCATTTTGTTATTAATTCAAAAAATGGAAAAAATTACTACTTTAAAAAACTTTTATTCAATTAAAGTGAGATTTCCTAATTTTGAATGTAATTATAAAATTATACTTAGAGAGTATATAAAAATGCTATAAGCGGGTATAGATAAATGGTAACTTCATTAGTTTTCCACACTAAACTTTACGGGTTCGAATCCCGTTACCCGCTTTTTATAATGGTGTATCGCCAAATTGGTAAGGCATTAGCTTTTGATGCTATCATTTAAAGGTTCGAATCCTTTTACACCAGTATATAACTTTTTTTAATTTAAGCTCGCTTGGTGAAATTAGGTAACCACGATGGATTTAAAATCCATTCTCTAATTAAGAGTTACTGGTTCAAGTCCAGTAGCGAGTACTTAAACTTTTAATAAAAAATGCGTTTACTTAAACGTCCAATTATTTCCATAGTAAATAATCATTTAATAGATTATCCTACGCCAATAAATATACATTATGCCTGAAATTTTGGATTTCTAGCATCTATATGTTTAATTATACAAATTCTAACAGGTATTTTTTTAGCTATGCATTATACACCACATGTAGATTTAGCTTTTGCAAGTGTTGAACATATAATGAGAGATGTAAATTATGGCTGATTATTGCGATATATACATTCGAATGGTGCATCAATGTTTTTTATTGTAGTTTATATTCACATTTTTAGAGGTCTATATTTTAGTTCCTATACTAAACCTAGACAATGAGTCTGAGTTATAGGTGTCATTATTTTTTTATTGATGATTATAACTGCTTTTATAGGTTATGTTTTACCTTGGGGACAGATGAGTTTATGAGGTGCTACTGTGATTACTAATTTAGTTTCTGCAGTGCCTTTAATAGGGGATTCTATTGTAACTTGACTTTGAGGTGGTTTTTCGGTAGATAATGCTACTCTAAATCGTTTTTTTAGTTTACATTACTTATTGCCATTTATTATTGCAGCGACTTCTTTAATTCACTTAACTATATTACATCAAGACGGATCAGGAAACCCTTTAGGTATAGATTCGAATGTTGATAAAATAAGTATGTTCCCCTATTTTATTTATAAAGATCTTTTAGGGCTATTAACATTTATTATTATTTTTTCTTTATTCATTTATTTTACCCCAAATTTATTAGGTCACCCAGATAATTATATAGAAGCCAATCCTATGGTCACCCCTGCACATATAGTTCCTGAATGATATTTTTTACCGTTCTATGCTATTTTAAGAAGTATACCCCATAAATTAGGTGGCGTTACAGCTATGATTTCAGCTATTTTAATCCTGGCTTTATTACCTTGGATTAATGGAACAGCAATACGAAGTTCTAGATTTAGACCAGTTTATCGTTTTTTATATTGAACTATGATAAGTTGTTGTTTAATTTTAGGATGAATAGGTGGAATGCCTGTAGAGGAACCTTTTGTTTTAATTGGTCAAATAGCAAGTATTTATTATTTTTTTTATTTTTTAATTATATTACCTGTATTAGGTAAAATTGAAAAATTTTTATTAGAATTTTAATGACTTTTATGGATATATAAGATAAAATTTTTAGGCGGAAGTAGCTCGATTAGGTTGAGCAATAGATTGTGGATCTAAAGGTTGTGGGTTCGAATCCCATCTTTCGCCCCGGTACGGATAGAGGGATTCGAACCCTCACGATTATTATCATTAGAATCTAAATCTAACACGTCTACCAATTTCATCATATCCGTTTAAAAATTATTTACGCAAATTTATAAATTTTATAGATCCACCAAAATTACGGCTTAACTGGAGCTCTATTCTCTGTTTTTTTACATCTGTACGTTGATGCATAGTTAAAACAATTGCTCCTAGCATAGCAACTAATAAAATTAATCCTGATAAAATAAAGAGAAAACTATATTTTGTATATAAAACCTTTCCAACTGCTTGTATATTTGTTATATTGTTATGCTCTGTAATTCAAGAAATTCAAATAAGATCTTTTTGCTTTAATCCAAAAGTATCAAAATCATTAAATACTCCTAAAAGTTGGTTACTTAATATAAAAAAAGTAATTAAACCTACGGGACCAATTGCAAAAAAACCTAAATTAGTTGATGTCTTTTTAACATTTAGCATCATCACAACAAATAAAAATAATACAGCAATCGCACCAACGTAAACAATTAAAAGCATAAAAGATAAAAATTCTGCCCCTAATAATAAAAGTAGACCTGCAACATTACAAAATACCAAAATCAAAAAAAGAATTGAATGTACAGCGTTTGATAAACTTATAACCATCAAAGAAGATACTATGGTAAAACTAGAAAATAAAAGATATAAAAAAAGATCAGTATACATTTAACTTAATGAATAAAAAAGAATCAGCGAAAAAAGGGATTCGAACCCTCAACCATAATCTTGGCAAGATTATACTCTACCAATTGAGTTATTTTCGCCCAATAAAATTTATAATTTTTATATTATGATGTGGAAATTTTATATTTAATGAGTGCAATCGCTTTTCCAGGATTCAAAGATTTAGGACATGTTTTACTACAATTCATAATTGTATGACATCTAAATAAACGCATTTTATGATTAAGGAAATTTAATCTTTTATTTGTAAAAGCGTCTCTAGAATCGACTATTCAACGATATGCCTGAAGCAAAATAGCAGGACCTAAATATTTATCATGATTTCATCAATAACTCGGACAACTAGCTGAACAGCATGCACAAAGTATACATTCATAGAGTCCATTCAATTCATATCTATCATTCGTAGATTGTAAATACTCTTTTGTAGGAAGATTTTTTTTATTAATTAATCAAGGCTTTATCATTTTATATTGTGCATAAAAATGTGTTAAATCCGGTATTAAATCCTTAATGACATACATGTGAGGTAAAGGATAAATTGTTATAAACATTTCTCTTGTGTTTAATGATTTTAAACAAGCTAAAGTATTTGTTCCGTTAATATTCATAGAACAGCTTCCACAAATACCCTCTCTACATGAACGTCGAAAAGTTAAAGTAGAATCTTGTGTATCTTTTATTTGAATTAGGGCATCTAATACCATAGGACCACAGGTTTTTAAAGAGATTGGATAAATATTAAATCATGGTTTTTTATACAATAGGGGGTTCCATCTATAAATACGTAAATATTTTTGAATACTTTTATTTGAATTAAATAAATTAAATTTATTTGTAGATTGCTGTAAAAACATTAATAATTATAATAATAAAACAATAATAAAACATATAAATAAAACATATAAATAATCAAACTTTGAAGTTATAAAAAAGCCTAAATCCCAAATTATATGTTTAACCCCGCTTATAACATGATAGAAAAATATAGATATATTAAACATATAAATAAATTGAAAAAAAAAGAAAATTCCAATTGTATAATTAAATTATCTAATATATCTTTACTATATGCTATATATAACAATACCTGTAGGCTAATTAAATAAAAAACTATTAGAAATGTTAAAACAAAACCCGAAATCCTGTGCCAAATTGAAAAAAGCGATGATGGCTGAGGTTTATAAATTGTAAGATGTGGAGATAAAGGACGGTTATACATCATAAAAATCTAATTAATAACAAATATATATTAGTATTAAAAATATGTCCAGAATGGGATTTGAACCCATGACTCAAGGGTTTTCAACCCTATGCTCTAACCTCTGAGCTATCTAGACATTATTAATTTTTTATAATCTTAATTGGATGAAGTAGGATTCGAACCCACGATAAGTTTTAATATTATGTCAATTTTCAAAATTGATGCTTTAAACCACTCAGCCATTCATCCTGTCTATTAGAGTAATTGGACTCGAACCAATAATCTTTTACTCCCAAAGTAAATACGTTACCATTTACGCCATACCCTAATATATTTAATTAACTTAAGTAAATAAAATTAAAAAAGCCATCATTAATGCAAATAATGCTACTGCTTCAGTTAATGCAAACCCTAAAATAGTGTAACCAAATAATTGTTGTTTTAGGGAAGGATTTCGTGCATAAGCCATTACTAATGAACCAAATACGATACCTACACCAGCACCTACACCAGTTAATCCAATAGTAGCTAAACCTGCACCAATCATTTTAGCACTTTGTAAAGTTACGTTCATATTTTTTTTGTTTTTTTCATAATAAGCCTCTCGTCAAAGCTAGAACCGGATTTGAACCGATGTAAAAAAGATTTGCAATCTTTTGCATAACCACTTTGCTATCTAGCCGACTAACGGAAATAGGATTTGAACCTATAACTTTTGGATTATGATTCCAACGTTCTAACCAATTGAACTATTCCGTCAATTAAATACATCGTCGTTTTGTTTTTTTACATCCATTATGAGGTAACATTGAATTATTTGTAATTGATAAAATATTTAAAGTAGATTGTTTCAGATATTTTAAAACTATCTTTTTATTCTTATCAAATCCTTTGAATTTTAAGTGAATATATTTAATTTTCACATTATTGAGATATGCTAAAATTATCTTTATAGAAGATACAATTGTAGTTAGAGTTATCTTTTTTGTGCCTCTTGTTCGTTTTAATCCAGCAGATGTTCAAAATAATACTTCTCCCTCAATGTTTGTTAAAGTATATAATATATTATTAGATGTAAATATTATAACTAAGATAACAGATTTTATGTTATTTTTTATCATTTTGTTTTTTTTTTGATTTTTTTAACCTTCCTAATAATCCCATAAAAATAGTAGTTTTAGTTAAGACAAAGATACTTTTGAATTCGGAAAGGGATCATGTACTTAATTCTTTACTTTCTAAGTTAAAAATTTTTAAAATTTATTCTCATTCCAAAGCCCCTTTATATCACTCATAGATGAAACCTAGCGTTAGAATTAATAAAAAAATAATCATACTTCAAAATCCAAACAAAGGAATATTTCCAAGAACTAAAGATCAAGGGAAAAGAAAACTAATTTCTAAATCAAAAATTAAAAAAAGTATTGCAACTAGATAAAATCTAACATCAAATGTTACGCGAGCATCATCAAAGGGGTTAAATCCACATTCATAAGCACTAACTTTTTCTTGATCAGCTTTTTGGGGAATTAAAAAATAAGATAAACTAAATATTGCTACTGATAATATAAAAGAGATTACTAAAAACATTAAAATTATTGAATATTCTGTAAAAATTAATTTCATGGTAAATTTAGGATAATCAATTGAAACTTAATAAAATTCCTGCAATTAACAGTACTCAACCTAATGATAAAGGTAAAAATATTTTTCAACCTAATCTCATTAATTGATCATAACGATATCTTGGAAATGCAGATCTGATTCAAATAAAACCAAAAAGCAATATAGTGGTTTTTACTCCAAATCAAATTGTACTAGGAATTCAATAAAAAATTACTAAACTCGATATAGGCAATCAACCTCCCAAAAATAAAATAGTTGTTAAAGCACACATTAATATCATATTAGCATATTCACCTAAAAAGAAAAGAGCAAACCCCATAGCAGAGTATTCCACATTATAACCTGCGACAAGTTCTGCTTCTGCTTCAGGTAAATCAAATGGCGCCCTATTAGTTTCCGCAAGTATAGAAATATAAAACATGACTAAAACTGGGAATAAAGGTATAGCATATCAAATTTTTTGTTGTGCTAATACAATTCCTGTAAAGTTTAATGAACCAGCACATAATAACACATTAATTAAAATTAGTCCTATAGAAACTTCATAAGATACCATTTGTGCTGCTGAACGTAAGGCCCCTAAAAATGCATATTTTGAATTACTGGCCCACCCAGAGATTATAATACCATATACTCCTAATGAAGATATAGCTAGTAAATATAATACCCCTATATTAATGTCAGAATATACCATTCCTTCGCCCATAGGTAAAACACATCAGGCAATTAAAGCTAATATAAATGTTAATATAGGAGCTAATATAAACATACTCAAGTTTGCACTAGAAGGTAAAATAGTTTCCTTAACAAATAATTTTAAAGCATCTGCAAGAGGCTGTAACAACCCAAATATACCAACAATATTTGGTCCTTTACGTCTTTGTATCGCAGCCATTACCTTACGTTCTGCTAAAGTCATATATGCGATTGCGATTAATAACGGTAATATTATAATTATTATTTTAAAAATTATACTTAAAAAAAACATATCTAAAGTTAATTTCTAATGTAGAAATGGTATTGACATTATTAATGTGATAATGGAAACCATTTCAATATCTATAAATAAAAATAAAATACTTACTAGAGAAATCCCTAAAATTAACGAACTAGTTTTATTTATTGGTTTAATAACTTCCCAATCCGTAGTAGAATCAAAGTAAATATTTTTGATTAGTCTAATGTAGTAAAAACAAGCTATACAACTCATAACAACTGCAAATATACTTATACCAAAAGCGTTAACTTGAATGGCTGATAGCAAGACAAATAACTTTGCGAAAAATCCTGCCATTGGGGGTATCCCTGCCATTGAAAATAATACTACTGTTAAAGCGGAAGCTAAAAATGGATTTGTTTTTGCTAATCCATTAACACTAGATAAATAACGAAACTGATAAGACTTAGGATATACATAAAAATTTACATTAACAGCAAACGCAAAAATTCCCAACATTGTAATTATATATATAATTCCATAAAAAATAATACTAGAAATACCGTTTATATCACCAGATAACAATGCTAATAAGAAAAACCCTATATGATTAATTGAACTGTAAGCTAAAAAACGTTTTCATTTTTTTTGCGCAAAAGCCCCAAAAGTACCTATTAAAATAGACAAAAAAGTACCTATTAAAATAATACTTTGTCAAAAAATAAAATCATAGAATGTAAATAAAAGAAATTTGAATAATAGACCAAAAATTGCTAATTTTGGTAAAATAGACAAAAATGCTGTTACAGCAAGTGGAGCACCTTCATAAACATCAGGTGCTCATACATGAAAGGGTGCCGCACTTAATTTAAATAGAAAAGCAACTAAAATAAAAATAAGACCTAAAATTAAATTAAATGAAATTTCATTTCCTACGCAGCCAGAAAAAAATTTTGACAAATCGCTTAGATTAGTTAACCCTGTTAATCCATAGATAATAGATGAACCGAATAGTAAAAATGCTGACGAAAATGCACCTAATATAAAATATTTTAGACCCGCTTCTGTAGAAAATTCAGATGTACGTTTTATACTTGCCAAAATATAAAATATAAGACTTTGGAATTCTATTGTTAAATAAATAGCTAACAAGTCATATGCTTGAATAATAAATAACATTGCCATTATAGCTAACAAAATTAAAATTCAAAATTCAAAATTATTTAATTTTTCTTTTATCAAGTATTCAAAAGACAGTAAAAGCCACCCTATTGTTGCTAAAAGAATGATTCACTTAGCATAATAGGTAAATAAATCATTAATTAACAAATTATTCCAACTTAATAGATTTAAAGGTGTTTGCGAAAAAGATAACAAAAAACAAAAAATTAAAATTTGCAATACTAATTGATTAAAATTTTTGCTTAGTAGAGGATAACCTAATGGAGAAAAGGTGCTAAAGAAAACTCCATACATAAGTAATATACAAATATTACATAAAATATAGGTTTCAGGTAGTATAGAATAAAAATTATACATTAGTTAAATCTATTTATATTATAGTTATAATAAAAGTTCTAAAATATATCTACTTATTTCGATACTCGAAATACGTACCAATACTAATAAAATTATTTTTATTTTATTAATATGAATGTAATCATTTAATATTGTTTTTAAACCTAAACTTATATGCAAAAATAAAAACCCTATTAGGAATATAAGAATCTCTATATCTATTAAAATTCCACCTAATATAAAAAATGTAACTAAACGCACTAAAAGTCAAGTAATATCAAACATAATATTATTATTAAACTAATTGTTCAATTAAACCCAATACAGAAAAGTGCATTTCTGCTAAAAAGGAAATTGGGTAAATACCCATTCATAAAATTAAAAAAGTTAGAGGTAATAAAATTCAAAATTCACGCCTCGAAACATCCTGAAAAAGTTTAAAATAGTGGATTTTTAATGTTCCAAAACTTATACGATTGAATAATCAAATCGAATAAGAGGCTCCTAATATCATTCCTATAGATGCAAAAAACGCTAAAATTCTGTTTAATTGAAACGCTCCTACTAATACTAATAACTCACCTATAAAACTACTTGTTCCCGGAAAACCTAGATTTGCAAAAGTGAAGAATAAAAAAAATACTCCAAAAATAGGCATTACTTGCATTAATCCACTATAATATTTTAGTATTCTAGTTTTGTGACGATCATAAAGAATACCTACACATAAAAATAATGCACTCGACACTAAACCATGGCTTAACATTAATAAAATGCTACCCTCAATTCCGTGTAAATTTAAAGAAAAAATTCCTATAGTTACAAATCCCATATGCGATACCGAAGAATAAGCGATAATCTTTTTTAAATCTACCTGACGTAAAGTAGTTAATGATGCATATAATATAGCTATTATACTTAACGTAAAGACTAAAGGGGTAAAATAAATGCATGCTTCTGGTAATAGAGGAATAGAAAAACGCAAAAACCCATATCCACCCATTTTTAACAAAATACCCGCTAAAATCACTGATCCTGCAGTTGGCGCCTCTGCATGTGCTTCTGGCAATCAAATGTGAAAAGGAATCATAGGAATTTTTACTGCGAAACTTGCAAAAAACGCTAATCAAAATATAATCTGCTTGATTTCTGAAAAATTATGATATCCTATCAACTGTAAATCTGTTGAACCCACTTGAAAATATATTGTAAGTAATGCTATAAGCATTAGTAAAGATCCTACCAAGGTATATAAGAAGAATTGGTACGCAGCTCTAATTTTACGCTCACGGGAACCTCATATACCTACTATTAAAAACATAGGAATCAAAACGCTTTCAAAAAAGATATAAAACCATAATAGGTCTAATACACTAAAAACTTGAATTAGAAAAAATTCTAATAGTAAGAAACAAATTAAGTATTCCTTAACTAAAAATTTTATAGAACTTCAACTAACTAGAATACATATAATAGTTAGTAAAGTCGTTAGTAAAATAAAAAATAATGAAATACCATCAATACCTAAAGTATAATATAAATTTATAGAAGGTAATCAATCGAACGTTTCACTAAATTGAAACAATGATGTATGGCTATCAAATTGTATTCATAAAACTAAAGAAAATAAGAAAGTTACACAAGCGGTATTCAATGCTATTAATCGGCATAACGATTCTTTAGTCGAAGGAATAATAAAAAGTATTATTAAGCCTACAAGCGGAGTAAGTGAAGTTAAAATTAAGGGATTAAAAAATTCTAAATTTGACATAAATTCATTACAAAAATTAATTTGAGTCTAGATTGATTCGAACAATCAACCTTACGCTTATCAAGTTACAATCGATAAATTAAAATATCTTTGCTAAAAACTGTACATGATAATTTCTTATCATACAGCTTCCTTTAGTTTTTTATTTTTTACTAAATAAAATACGTAGGCATATTTTTCTCATTACAAAAAAACATTTGCTTAAGTATTTTTTCCTAACTTTACATGTTTCAATTTTTTATATTTTAAACTTTTAGAGTCCTATTTTACACCAAAATTTATCAGACTTAAACTTAATGCACGCTATTAAATTTGATATGCAATATATTATTTTTAGAGTTATGATGTTTTCAATAAGTTTCTGTATGTACCCACTAAGTTTAATAATTCAATTTAGCTTCGATGATTAATCATAAATTGAACTTTGCACTCAAGTCTTAAGTGATAAGATTTTCACTTATATAAAAAACCAATTCGCATTAAAAGCGAGTATTTTCAAAAATTTGATTTGGTAAAATACAAACATGTCACACGCGTACGCTCTAACCCTTAAGCTATAGACTCTACTAATTACAATATTTATTTATTTTAAATGAAAAATATTAAAACTAAATAAAAAAACATTAATTGTAAACTATGAAATAAAAAATTTCCAACTATAATTACTATGAATAAACAAACACCTAGTACAAAAAAGAATAAGTAATGACTTAACTGACCACTTTGTATTTTCGAAAATATATGAGATCAAGTGGGTATCAATTTGGTAAAACCATAAGGTCCTAATAATTCAATAAATCCTCTATCCAAATTTTTGAAGGAAACCAAATAGCCGAAATTTAATGTAGGATACACAAAAAATCTATTAAATAGAGCATCCCAATATCATTTTTTATTAATTAAAAAACACCCATAACGGTATATTTTATTATATAAATACACATAAGTTTGGGTTACATTAATTAAAGTAGCCAAAATTATTCCTAAACTACTTAACACAAAAGGTAATCACTTTGTTGTTATTTTAAGTCATTCAGCCTCAACAAAAAACGAATGGTTTGGTAAAATTAAAATAGCTGAATTTCAAAAGTTTGTACCTAATCCTATAAATAAATCTTTCGTCAAATACCCTACAAATATACTACCTAATCCCAGAATAATTAATGGTAATAACATACATAACGAAGGTTCATGACTATTAAAAATATTGTTCCTAGTTACATTTGTAGAATTAATAAATATTAAATAGATTAAACGAAATGAATAAAATGCAGTAAAAAATACTGATAAATTTCCTAATCAACATGCAAAAGAGCCTTGAATATTACACAAATTATTGTTTAATGTAATTTGAGTTAATTCTAAAATAAAATCTTTCGAATAAAATCCTGTCAAGAATGGAAAACCTGCTAGCGCTAAAGATCCTATTAACATCAATGAATAAGTCAATGGTAAAAATTTAATTAAAGAACCCATACGACGCATATCTTGTTCATTAGCTAAAGCATGAATTACTGATCCTGCACTTAAAAACAATAGAGCTTTAAAGAAAGCATGATTTGCTAAATGAAACATACTTACATTATAACATGAAATACCACAAGAAAACACCATATAACCTAATTGGCTACACGTTGAATAGGCTATCACCCTTTTCAAATCATTTTGAAAAACACCTGACATAGCTGCAAAAAACGCTGTTAAAGACCCAAATATTATTAGAATATTTAATACAATAGATGAAAATTCTAACAAAGGAGAAAACCTTATTAACAAAAAAACACCTGCAGTAACCATTGTAGCTGCATGTATTAGCGCTGACACTGGAGTAGGTCCTTCCATAGCATCTGGTAATCAAGTATGTAAACCTAGTTGGGCGGATTTACCCACAGATCCTATAAATAGAAAAATACCTATTAAAGTTATACTGGAAATAGTGTGACCTCCAAAATTTAAAAAAGAATCTGATAACAAAGGCGTTAAAGAAAAGATCGTATAATAATCTACCGATTGAAAAGTATAAAAAGTAGTTAAAATTCCTAAGTTTAATCCGAAATCTCCAATTCTATTAACAACTAAAGCTTTAATTGCGGATTGATTAGCAGCTAATCTAGTAAACCAAAAGTTAATTAATAAATATGAAGCTAACCCTACACCTTCCCAACCAACAAACATCTGTACTAAATTATCCGCGGTCACTAAAATTAGCATAAAAAAGGTGAAAATTTCTAAAAATGCCATAAACCGAGGAAGATGTGGATCATATTGCATATATTCTAACGAATATAAATGTACTAAACTGGATATAACAGTTATAACAACTAACATAGTAACTGTTAAACTATCAAATAAAAAACTTCATGATATTTTTAAAACGCCCACATCGATCCAAGAACTTATTGTCAAATGGTGACTTAATCCCATAAGACCAACTTCATAGAAAGCTAAAAAAGATAAAAGCATTGATAAAATTACACACAATAATGAAATAAGACCAACACCTTTATGGCCTGAAAAACGGCCCGAAAATCCTGAAAAGAGAGCACCTAAAAGTGGTAATAATAAAATAAGTAAATACATAGTGCTTTAATACAAATTAGTTTTTATATTCTAAAACCTTAGGATATACAATTATAGCATTTATTAACTGTAAATCACAATATATTAATGTATTTAATATTACAAAACCGATTTTCTCATCAATTAAAGAAGTATTTGCATAATTCTTTTCTTTGACTAAATTACTGAAATGTTGTGCCAGCAGAGCTTTAACTGATTCTAAATCTTTTAGTAAAAAAAATTTAACAAGTTATGCTTGTGTAGAGTATTTTCTGCTATTGATGATATTTCTATAGAATTTGTGTCTATGATTTGTTTACGTATTTTAAAAGATTTAATAAACTTAGGTAAAAAAAAGTGTGTTAAAATTGTATAAAACAATGTAAAAATAATGAATAATCAAAAAATTTGTGAAAATACAATAATACGATCTAATTGCGGCATTTTTATTAAATTATTTAATGAAATTCTAAAACATCATTAAGATAGATACATGTTAATAATGTAAAAACATAAGCTTGTAAACCGGCTATAGCTAACTCTAACCCTATTAGAGCAAGTAGGAAACCCAAGGGTATTACATGAAATACCGCTAATAAACCTCCCGCTGAAAGCATAGTCCACGCAAAACCAGCTATAATTTTTAGTAAGGTATGACCTGATGTCATATTTGCAAATAATCGTATAGATAATGTAAAAACTTTAACAATGTAGGAAAGGAACTCTATAGTGATTAATAAAGGTACAATAGGTAAAGGTACTCCTCTAGGTAAAAATAATGCAAAAAATTTGAATCCATGAGTTTGAATTCCTATAATATTAATACCAATAAAAATTGAAAGTGCAAGACCAAAAGTAAATGTAATATGACTAGTAACTGTAAAACTATAAGGTATCATACCGATCAAGTTACAAAAGAGTAAAAATAGATGCAGAGCAAAAACAAAAGGGAAATAAAACTCACCTTTCAAGCCTAAATTATCTTGAACTATGCTAGCAGTTACATTATAAATCATTTCTTTAACTAATTGCCAATTATTAGGTATTACACTATTTTTATAGAAACTCAAGCTAATTCAAAAAATCGCTATTAAGGAAGTGAAAATCATAAATAGAACAGAATTTGTTACCGAAATGTTAAAACCCAAAAATGTTAAGGGTAATAAAGTAACAATTTCAAATTGTTCTAATGGACTTGTGATTAAGTTTTGTGATAACATAATTAGTCTAAATTACAAACCAGGAGAAGAAGGACTTGAACCTACAACCATTGGTTTTGAAAACCAAAGCTCTACCAATTGAGCTATTCTCCTATTTTACTAAAGATAGTAATTTTACTACTTGTTAAAATCTGAAGTAGCAATAATTTATTTAAAAATTCGCTATCCATAAAAAAATCTAAGTTAGCGACATTTCATCTATCTGAATTAAGAATTGATATGTGAAGAAAAAATGTAGTGTGTAATAAATTTTCTAAAAGTATAAAATTTTTAGTTCCACGTATTGTTGCATTAAAAGGGAGGGGTCCCGTATTCCTCTGAATTTTATTTTTACCATTAAAACTTTTTTGTCCGGCTAAAACTTCTAAGAAAAATTTACTTCCTAGCGTTAGTTTTGAAAGTTTTTTCAAAATTATTGTAAATCTTTATGGGGGTTTGCACAAATAGAATGGAATTTTTTTTTACGGATAAATTTGTTTCTAAAGAATCTAATTTATCTATAAAATCGTATTGATATTTTAGTCGCATTAGATTTTCTACATTAAAATTTGATGATTTGGAAATAATCGGACTCGAACCAATAATCTTATGTATGCAAAACATATGTTTTACCATTTAAACTATATCCCCAAAAGTATCTTCCTCTATAT